CGGAAAGAACCAAACAAATCTACTCGACTGATCCTTTTCTTGCAATCTTGATCTGATGGACCACAGTTTTAGCACGAGTTCAGTTCAGCCATCATTCCGATCAACGGCACCTGTGTCTATCTACTTCCCACCCTCCATTGGCAAAACATCCAAATCAACGATGAGAACCAGGGTCTTTGGCTAACCGGTCTTGGGACTTTAGACACTCTCCTTTGGAATGGAAGTAATCTCGTAGATCCGAATCAATGAATCTATCTGGGCAGCACTCCCCTTTATCTCAGTTCGTTGTTAGCTTTTGAAGGAGTGGTTCCTAGAGGTTCAATGCTTCCAATTGTGGTGCGTGCCGGGTAATATCCTTTGAGTGAGCAAGCATCTGTTCGTTCCGGATACGACTTGTTTCTTTCCAAGTGCCAGCTTCCTTCCTTCCGGGACTTCCTTCCATAAGGCGTTTCTTCATGCCGGAGCATCCTTTTCTAAAGACTCAACTGCCTCTGCTCGGATCAATGCTAATTCCGCTTCTTTTCCTGCTTCTGCACCTACTGGGAAGAATGGGCTAAAGCCCTGGGGGCAGCTGGGAGAGGGGAATAGGTGGAGCATTTCAAGGTAGGTCTTTAGCTGCTCCAACGAATCGAGTTGTCTACGATACCCAAGCATGCAAGCAAGTCTTCGGGAATGGAATCGCCCTGCCTCCCTTCGGTCTAATGGCCGCGGGAGGGGAAGGGCTTTAAGCCGAGTGCTTGCTTGCAAGAATCGACATCGAAAAGTCACTCTCAATCACAGCCTGAAGTGGGGGTACAAGGGAAAAGGTGATGTAAGTCCATTCTTTCTTGTATCATAGGTAAGGCAAAGCACTTTCTCTTAAGAATGCATCTGGTTCCATCTTTTCTTCTAACGTTGAATGGCATATTCCATCGCGAAAGATTCAATCCAGCGTTCCCCTTTCCTACGGCTACCTTGTTACGAAAGTATGATCAGTGCAAGACTGAGGGGAAGAAATCAAACTGAACTAAATAACTGAACCTGGACAGACTGAAAACTAAGCCAGGCTGCCTATGTACCCTTTGTTAAGGGATAAAGTTATACACAGTTCTGCCTACATAAATTCGTTATGTACGGGTGTAATGATCGCCTATGATCCTGCTTTGCTGGGCTTCTCCTACTGGACAAGCAAATTAAGGAAATGTGAACGAGTTCGCCGAAATACGAATAAGATCAGAAATGCCATCCAAAAGCGCAAGGGGCCACCCACCCTTTCCCCTTGCCCCTCTCCATTCCCTAAGGAACAAGAGGGCCCCACCTAGTCCCAAAAGTCCACTGGAATACGAATTCGATCAAAAATGCAATCATTATCATTAATGAATCAAAGAACTGAAAACATTTCCAATACCGACAGCAGCTCCCGCTGAAGCAATTGTAGCAGCTCCGGCACCCATTGATTTTGCACCCTCTAACATCTCGAGTTGAGAATTCTCGTCACGCTTTTTCATTCACTATTTTATGTTATAGATTCCTCGTCGATTCTTCCCCTCCTTCCTTTTCTCTTGGGCATCTCACTTGGAATGCAAAGCTTTCGATCTTGTACTAATAAATTCGGTAGACTGAACACCAACCCAATCTCAACAAGTTGAATTGATGCGCTGTTTTCCCCTTCTCTCTACCCTAAAAATAAGTCGAGGGAAACTGCAAAACATCGCCGATCTCATCATTGAATACGCAATTTCGAGATAGCAGAGAAGGCTTTATTTCGGATACAGATTGGGGAACTTCTTTCTTTCTTGCTTTAATAGCGGTCATTGCAGGCAGCAGCGGCGAGTGAAAGCAAGCGTAGGGCTGATCCCGTTAGGAAGAGGGCTTCCCTGGCTTAGGTTCCTTCACCCCTACGCCTAGGAAGAAGCCTCTTGTATGTACGGGCTTTATGAGGGCTAAACCGAGAGAGGTAGCGAGCCCAACTAAACCATGCCGCAGAATAAGAAGACTCGACTTGCATGTGTTAAGCATATTAGCATATGTTTATTCTGAGTCTGTGGTAGCTTTTCCTGTCGCAACGGTCCTGTAACGAGATCTCAGGCAGGCCCCTTAATCTACCATCCATAAGGTAAGTAAGGTAATAACTTCAGGCATGGAGGGAGGGAGTCACTATCTCCATCCATATAGATAAGGTCAGGGAAAGGGAATCGACCTTCCTTAAGGGTTGAGGGGGATTTCCGCCCTTTAAGCATATCGGCCTGGTTCCATTCCCTACTCATCTCGAGAGCCTAAAGTCAGATCGAAAGCCTTTAAGTTAAGTCAGACTCATGAATGAATACACCTGCTCCGTGCACGCTCGGGCCTCTATGCATTTCAACCTCTCCCTAACGGATTAGTCGAAACCATGGAAGGGAAGCAATGGCCAACCCGCCCGTCTTTATTTGCTTCTTTACCAAGCACCTTTTTGGTTTTTCGTTGCTTGGTTTAGATCAATCTGATGTTGAATGTCCCTCATGGGCGGTAATCCCGCGGGTAACTCTTCTGGGATAAGTTCAGCGAACTCTTCAAGCAATTTGCTAACCTTGGAAGGTATAGGAGTGCCCTTTCGAAATAGGGGCTAGCGTCTTTAGTTCCGTACCCTAGCCCTGTTTCCCGAGCTTCCGTTTCAAACTTTCGCCTAGTCAGCAAATTCTCAGCTTGCATTCTATTTGTTTGCCTTGTAACACTAATGACACCTTCCTTAAGATAAGAGGCAGCCGCCTTTGCACCATCCTTCCAAAAGGTATGCGTTTTCTTTTCTTTCTTGTTCAATAAAGAGAATCACCTTACGATCGAATTGCCATGGTTGCCCAAGCAAGAGGTGACAGAGTTATTGGTGGGGGTTCGGTCCGTTATAGGTACGACATCGCACCAAATTGCATCCTTGTAGGATTTTCCAATGAAGAAAGTGATCAACGGAGACTAGCACCTCATTTCCTTTCTTAAACCAAGTACCCTTACTAGTAAAGTAAAGGGGCTCGAAAGGTTGACTTAGATAGGGTGCGCGTTAGCGCACTGTATTTTTTTTCGTTTAGTCAAGCGGTTTATCAAAGAAAATTCCTTCTCTTGCTAGCCGAGTGAGGTAGGTAGATCAGAGAATTCCTTCTTTTCCGTACGCTAGACAGGTACTTTCGGTAGTTACGGGAAGGGCAGCTAGGCTCACTAATCTATATAATCTTTTCTTGTTGCGTGCACGTGTAGCAGTCATGGCTTGGTCACCGCAGTAACCTCCTTCTGTTTCGGTAGTCGGCTCATATAAATCAAGCTGTTTTCGGTAGTTCAGTTGTGTTAGCTTGTTGTAAGGCTAAAGTTTAGAGAAGATCTTCTTTCCTTTTCCTTTGTCTCTATCCTGGGCTGCTTTTAATTATCTCCCACGCTTCTTTCAGGTTATGACAGGATTGCCAATATGTTGGGGAATCTAAGTGAAGATATCGTTCAGGACGACGCCTTTTTAGACGGCAGTGATTTGTTTGGTCTTTCCCTTGATAGTCCGCAGACTTCAATCCTTGTGAACCTAGTTAAAAAAACTTGCCGAGGTTCCAGACTCAGGCGAGGTAGGAATTTAGTTACATCTTAGCTGGTAGTGATGATTTTTCCTCCTCGTTTAGGATTACTGAATTCCCCTTTTTGTCTCGGAACAGGTAGGAGATCCAGATTTAGATGACAAAGTGCCGGTTGGCTCCTTTTATCTTAGCACTGAGACCATCTGCGAGAAAGTCACTTCCTGACGCTTCCGGAAAGCAGAATGGTTCTCTTCCAGTGACCAGATTAGATCCAGTATCACCGACCACTTCTTCAGACGTAGTTCTTCTTGATACTTCCAAGAACGACGTAGAGATGTCTGTATCCAAGAACCTCCAAGTCCCACTTCAGCAGATTAGAAGTCTTGTCCTTATCAGGTCAAGACAAGACTTGTCTACTTGGTCTGATTTTCCCCTAATACTTGAATAAGGCAATCAGGGTTCTTTGACTGGTGATGCCGTGGCTAGCAAATCTATAGTGCTGGGTTAGATGCTTGGCTCCAGTCTTTGTCTTTAGATATTTTTGAATAAGATGGGTAATTCTTTGATTAGCAGCCTCCGAGAGTGTGCTCTAGTAGAACTTTCGGATATGTCTACAGTTGCCGATGAGATCTTTTTTGAGTCACTGGGCTTTGATCCGTCGCCATTCTCTAAGCAGAGTCGTTCCTTTGTTCATTGCAAGTGTTGAGTTTGAGGCAAACGGAAGAAGTTCGATCCGGATGTGATCTTGGAGAAGAAGAACGTCATCGTGGCAGAGGTAGTAGCTCAAGCTAAAGAACTTGAGAAGACCTTGGAGGAAAAGAGTAACTTGCTTGATGCATGCCACGCTGTACGCAAGGATCTGAAGACCGCCCACTCATCTTTGCAGGAGCAGATCATTGAGTTGGAAAGGAAGCTGTCGGGCTTACCGACCGGGCTAACTATGAATGGCTGAGTTACCGGGCTTCGAGGGAACCCGCTTACTAATGGATAGGCACGAAAGTCCCGTTGCCACATCGAGCTATGAAAGACCTTCTTTTTCGCTGAAATTGACCTAAACGCCCTCCGCGGAGTGGGATCAAAAGGCTACGCTCCTTTCGAAAATACCGGCTTCAAAAGAGCTCTTTAAGCAATACACAAATGGAGACTGAGGACAAGGGGCTTGCTGCCCTTATTATACACCTGGCGGGACCTTTGATTTGATTCCTCCGTCACCAAAGGGAAAAACCGAACCCCACCTTCGGGAAAGAGACCCATCTAGGAAATGCGGCATGAAGGCTCGAGAGACCTCTTTTGATTTGGCGCGTGGGACAATTTGTGGTGCTGCCAGACCGTAGTAACCTTTTCGCGAGTAGGACGACCTCCTTCACACAAGGGAAGGATGGGATCGATACCGATCACCATTAGGTTGGGTAGGTCTCTAAGAGAACAGAACACCTTACTCGAGAAATTCGCCTTTTAGAGGCCGTGATTTTGATTGTTCCAAATACTTTATCTCGAGAAACCTGGTACAACCCCAGCCTTTGCTCAACGTCGATTGAAGTCGGGGAAGGCTGATCCAGTTAGAGCCTTTAAGCACGAACACGCCTAGTGTTGTACCGGCTTAGCCAATGCTCGGAAACAGAGCTAGGTTAATCTCCTACTACGGCCCTAACAAGAGCAGCAAGCCAGAGCTTAGCCCTAGGATATTTAAACCACAGTCTTGACTTCGAGTTTAGGGAGATACCCGGAGGGAGGACCTCGCAGACACTTGAGACTCCTAGAACCCGTGGGTTGGAGACCCCATTTCTTGAAGTCGGGCAAGGGTGATCGATTTATATCCAAAAAACCCGAACACGCCTTTAAACGAGCTCCAGCAGAAAGGATCAATCTCGCCATAGAGGAAAGAATGAATCTTTTCATACTGGGACCGGATAGCCAGATCTGGAAGGTAAAACCCTGACTGTGGGAAGGGATGAATGAAAGACTTCGGAGCTCAGTCACAGGACAGGGGAGCAACCTTATGTTAAAAGACTTTTCTATTTGCTTTTTCGCTCCCGTAATGGGACCCTACTCTTTCTTTTAAGATCAATAGTCTTCTGAGGGAGCATGCCTTATCTCTCTTTAACTACAGGAAGCTCGGTCCATAGGATAGCGGTTGAATGGCCTCGGCCTTGGTTGGGTTCCCAGATTAACATATTCGCAAAGAAAGAGAATATGGTACAGTGGTATGGTACAGAGCATACCATATTAAACAGCCCCCCTTCTATTACGCTATTTGGAGGGAAGAGAGTAGGTTCCTACTCGGTTAACAACTGATTGTTTCACAGAATCGGTTGTTCACTAAGATGTCCTACTGCTCCTACTTCTAGTGAGAGTGACCTCGGAAAGAGAGAGTTTATAGACCTTCACTCTTATTCACGCGATATTGATATTGCTGGATCGGGCTTTCGCCCATTGTCCAAGATTCTCCACTCCGATACCAATGAAAGAGAGGCAATACCTTGAATGAATGAAGATATGTGTAGCAAAAATATAAGAGAAAGACTTTTATAAATCCAGAAGAACTTGAAGCTCGAAAGAACCGGTCAAAGGAATTGATGCCCGGTCGGGAAGAGATGGTAGACGGCAAGGCAGGCCACTCATAAGAATAAGACGTCCAGAAGATGAGAGATATGATAGAGACAGAAACTAGCACAGAGATGACAAAACAGAAAGTGGGAATTGAGAAGATACAGTGCCAGTAAGAGACAAAAAGGGATGAGCAATTTCACCGGAAGAAAGGTTCCAGACGCCGAGCAGAAGAAACTTGCACCGGGTAAGGAAGAAGTTACAAAGGAAAGAAGTCCAAAGCGGAAAAAGAAAGGTCCGGTAGGAATAATAAGAATGAAAGTCCAGGTTTGAGTTTGGGAAATGAGGTAGACGCTCCCGATGGAAAAGGGGGATCAATATTCCGGGACGGAGCCGGAGGCGGTGTCCAGTGGAGTGACAGTAAAAGCAAATTCCTGCAAGAAAAACAATACCGCCGTCCTAAGTGAATAGCCTCGACCCGATCACCGAAGTAGGTAGAGAACCAAGTCCGAAACAAGAGCCGATAGACTGGCACTGGATCCCGCGCCCTAACTAGAGAGAAATCCAAATTTCACTTAACCACCAATTCCCGAAAGGAAAAAAAAGCAAGAAGCGGTGCAGATTGTTCAACCAAGAGAGATGCAAATCATAACAAAATAAAAAAGAAAAGCATTGGGAGCCTCCAAACAAAAAGAGTGATCCTAGAGGAATTGGATGAAGAGATTCCGGAAAAGACGGGAGGGGCAATGGACCCCCTCCTTTCACTATCGTTATTAATAAAGTATCTTCCGAAAAAGTGGGAAGCGAAAACAAGCGGAAGCCCTACCGAACCAAACAAGAAAAAAACAAGAAAACCCGAGGTGCCAAACGACTCCGTCGATAAGAGCTCTCGAATGAAGGGTTTGGAATTGAACCGCCCAGAAGGGCACGTGAGAAGGTAAAGCACCGGTTCCCATTCTCCATCCTACGAGAGTCTCGGTAATGTGCCAGCGCTGGTGGGAGATTGCGCAATAAGAAAAAAAGATCCTCTCAACATCTCGAGGCTCCACTCAAGCAAGCAAGAATTTTATATGTATATGTATGCCGCTAAAAGAAGAAGAAAAATAAGAAGCAACTGGGCAAGCCACGCCCTGCCGTGGAATGAAAGATGGAAGGGCCGGCAAGCCAAAGAACCCCTCCGGGGGCCCGGGTTGGCACGCGAGGAAACCAGACAAGGAATTTAGCCACCTCTCCCCCGAAGTCTGCCAGGGGTTGATCATCGAAGCCAGGGCAATAACGATGAAGGAATGAATGCGTAAAGTCGAGAGTACGCCGTCTGGAAGCGGGGCTATTAGGGGCCAACTCAACAATTCGAATGCTACTCTTTATGGTTCCAACCCCTATTTTCAAATAAAGACTCTTCTCTGTCCTGGGATGCCCTTTTCCCATTCTGCGATCAATGCCGATGCACTGGTAAGGCTCGAATTCTATTCTCACTGATTGATTTTTCAATTGGGTTTCTGTTCCTAGTCTTTTGGATCAGTTTATGAGTGCGGGCGTGCCATAGTCACAGTGGACTCGAGTGTACTGGATTATATGCAAGACTAAGGACCAAATTCCCTTGAATTTAGATTGGGCGACCTCAGATGTTCAATTAATTGCACCACGACCTCAATCTAACTTCTAATCAAGCTTGTAGAGAAGCAAGGGTCCCTAAAATGGATTCCACTCTGCCTCACTGAATAGGACTTAAACACAACAACAGAAGTAAGAAAAACAAAAGTAAATTGCATTATTTTTTAATAAGTACAAGTTACAACCAGGGGGTGGTCTTTTTTTACTTTAACCTCATCGGGGCTTTCATTAGATAACTATAATGTTTCTGTTTAAAATCCTTTCTGGATCTGGAAGTAGGAGTACTGCTGTGGCAAAGCTAGCTAACAGTAAGTTAGATAGGAAGCCTTTTTTTCTTTGTAGTCTAAACCAGACATTTGTTTTTACCTTGCAAACCTCTTTAGTTGCGGAGAATCTAACCCTCGGCGGTTACGCCTCCAGAGTTTACGCTTTATCCAATCCAATTCCTGCCTTTGATGAGCAAAGAAGAAAACTCGTACTCGTATAGGGATGCTTTAGCCCTCTTGAATTTATCGGAGTCTCACTGGCTGCTCACTCAGTAGTGGACTCACCATAGCGCGCTAAAGCAGAATGAACAGGACATGTAACCAATCCCCATCCAACAAAGGCAAGGCGAAGAGCTCAGCGAACAGAGTCAAGCCAAACCTGAAACGAGAGACTAAGAATCTCCTTCTTTTTCTTTCTGATTGACTGGAGCAGGAAGGGAGACCGTAGGCTCACATCTCGGTACTCTTTAATCAATCTAGGTACGGTTTGTTCAGTTCACTGGGAAGGAGCAAAGAGCAGTACCACAAGGCCTGGGAAAGAATCTCGTGTGAGGCAGGGCGTAACAACAACCTATTTCAACACCTTATTATTGTACACAAATCGGTTGTTCGATAATAGGTTGTTCAATAAGATCGGTTGAATCAAGGATGGCAGTTCCACATAATAGATAGGAAAGAGCTTCTAGCCATATCGAGAAGAACCAGCAGATCAGATCATAGAACTAGCCGCTGGCTGCACCATCTGATAGGGAAAGAGCAGAGACTCATACTAGAAAGCTGTCGGGCTTATCGACCGGGCTAACTATGAATGGCTTCTAGGGAACCTGCTTACTAATGGATAGGCACGAAAGGCCTGGTCTTTTGTTCTTAGGTCTCCGGTAGGCAATCAAGAGGTAGAACCAGGGGATCAACCAATGACTTCCTCACAGACAAGAGAGGGAAGACCACGGACCAGTACTGACTAAAGGAAGGAATTAGCGCTCGGGAATCTCTGGTCGGGACTCTAGACAGAAAAAGTAGACCTTCTTCCACGTGGAATGCCTCAAAGAAAGGATTACGAAAGGCCGGACTCTATCCCATTACTTGGGAGTGGAGAGAAGGGGAAGCTGCCTGCCTTAGAGAGCTAAGAGCATACGGAAGGTCCTCTGCTTACAGTTAGGCAGGAAGAGCGGCCTTGGTTTAGCTCATAGTAGAGCTCATATTCCAGAGGGAGGCCCTTAGCCCATTCCTGTCTTGAATGGAGGGCAGGTTAAGCATCATTCCTTATTCAACTACCAGTTAGAGAAGGAAGGCAGGCTTTAAGGCATACATAGTTGGCTGGTTATTTGTCTTTCCCATCCCTGCTGCTACTGCAGGTGCCCGGAATTCATGGATTCTCTGGTAGAGGGGAGTCGATAAGTTCAAACCAAAAGGGAAGGATCAACCACATCTATCCCCTGTGAACGCACAGCCTTGTCCCAGGTCAAACATCAAGCCGGCCTAGGGCGTTAAACGTCAAAACGTCGGCCATAGAATCTATTTCCTCCTGGCAGCTTCAATCGATTTCGTGGAACATGGCCTTAAAAGATATTCTTGAGAAAGAAGCAAGGGGCCGAGGTCAGGGATGAAGATCATTGGCTGTGGTGACTAGGCCTAGTGGCAGCTAATCCAACTCTAATTGGTACAAACCTTTTCAATCGCTATGGCAAGGAAGCTTGAAAGCTAATATTCTTATAATGATCAAGCTGATCGGGGAAGAGAGACCAATCGAGAGGCTGAGCCTCGGGTGAAGGCTAGACTTTCATCAAATGAGGGTGCTAGAGGACCATTTAACGCCTGTTCTTAGGGCTCGTAAGGTGGTGGCTTCGAACAAAAAGTCAGGTCGTAAAACGGCTCATAGGGAGTCAAAAGCAAGCAGAGTCAAAGGCGGGTCAAACTCACATAAGCAGAGGGGGAGACACATTCATGAAAAGCGAGAAGCCGTGCCGTGGGGGACTGACCAACTATGAATAGATCTTACTTACGGGTAAGAGTAGGAACATCTATTAGTCCGTATCGTGGGTCTACTTGTTACAAAAGGCGAAC